TAGATAGTGATCTATCTTCCTTCTATATTTTTATACTTTTTACTTAACTAAATGAAGAGCAACAAAATAAGGCATAGGTTTTTTTCTACATGTTAGTATCATTTCTTTGATACTTCCAAGGGGGTTTTCGCATATTTTGCTTGGGCTTAATCTTTTCTAATTATACTAGAAATCGTATAAGAACTTGTTATAATTGGATTTATTGGATTGTTTCATCAACGGTGTTGGGTCAGAATAACTTTTTGACTCTGCGCCAGTGATTCCCCTATTATTTATTAGTGAACAATAATTGAATAATTCCTTCATAGAGATAGAGGACATAATTCACATGGATATAGTAAATCTCGCTTGGGCTGCTTTAATGGTAGTCTTTACGTTTTCCCTTTCACTAGTAGTATGGGGAAGGAGTGGACTCTAGAAGTACTACTAATTGAGTTTAGGAACTAAACAGTATCACTTTTTTTTTATAGATCGTTCGGCAAAGTTTTTTTTATTTAAAATTTCACTATTTCAATTTAAAATTTTATTTTTAAATTGAAATAGAAATGAAAAATATCTTCATTTCGAAATTCTCTTGGATTTTAGTTGAGTAATGTATTCTATGAATAATAAATATATATGAAGAATACTCTTTCAATCAAAGAAATATTTCAATTATTTCCGTGTTCGTATTTTGAAAGTAAAAAAAGTAAAAGGAATACAAATGGTAGGAAATTTATTCCAACTGAATTCTTCATAAATTTTCTATTTCGATGAACTGACTCTTACCAAAGTTAGATATGGACCATGAGGAAGAACGGAACTTTTTTTTATTTTGTTTACTGTTCAAAGATCAAAGAGAAAACAATTCGGTTATTCCATTACGTGGATACACATTGGGAAACAACATAGTAGTTGTCCAACGAGATACTGCACATCCTAAAATATTGTCTTGGGCGAGTCACATATTGCGCCGCTTGTTTTAGTTTTACTATTTTAGAAATTTTATTTATGTTTTGCTTGTTTTATTGAACCCATTTCATATCATGGTTCAAATGTTAAAAGTCGACGGGTTTTACTAATCCTTTTCGAAATCCGAAGAAGTTCCCATGGATCATTTGTCAACTCCTCAATCAATGACTTCTTCGTCGGAATGCTAACTAAAATAATCTTTTAGTTAGCATTCCGACGAAGAAGTCATTGATTCTTTCGATCGGGATTCATATTGAAAATAATCAGAAATCTAGGAATTCTAATCGTAAAAGTCGCTTTCGATTATTTCAAATTAATTTAATTCAAATCAACACAAATTAAATACAAATAGATAAAGCAAAGAAATAGACAAAGAAATAGAATTGGGATACTATATAATATACATTATCACTATATATATTATATATACGTAATTTAAATATATTATATATACGTAATTTAAATATATTATATATACGTAATTTAATCGATTTCTATATATATAGAAAAGGAATATGATGATACTATTGTAGATTGATCTATATTAATCTATATTAAATTAACCCGCATTACAATACAACTTTATACACTACAATAACAATACTAGATAGTATGGTAGAAAGAAATATCTGAATCTTTCTACCATACTATCGTATCTCATAGAATACGACTGATTCTAGTCTGCCCATTTCATTTAAGACGCGAAATTTTTATCCTTTTCTTCTCTGCAATTATTGATAAGAAATAAAAAATCAAGTTTAATTCAAATTAATCACCTTGGCTGACTGTTTTTACGTATATTATAAGTAAAAAAGCAGTAGGAACTAGAATAAACAGTGCAGTAGCAATAAATGCGAGAATATTTACTTCCATAATCTCATTGTTTAATTTTTCTTTAATTCGCAATAACTCGGGAGTTAATCCCATAGAGATAATAAATCTTTCGTCTGTAAATTCAATGGGATGCATTACATCTCGATGATATCGAATCGGATCAATATCATGAATAACAATATCGGAGCTATCAAATCGATTCATCGTCAAGAATTGAATAGTATAACATAGGACGATCTTTTATCCATACTGAACTCAAAATTTGATTCCCGATACAATCAATAATTCCTTTATTTATTTATCATTCTTTTCCATTCTTTCTTTTCTATAACCTAACGCCCTCTTTGTACAATCATCTGATGAAGTATCATCTAACCGCCTTTCCACTTACCATTGGTTCTAAACAAACCCCAACAAACAATAAAAGCTCAATGAAAAAAAGGAAGGAGCTAAGTTATAAACTCCTTTTTTTAATGATCCAATCTTCTTGGAAAACAAAAGAAGTATGATAAAGACGAGTACAAATTCCGGTATAAAAAAATCGAATATTCCATCAAATTAACTATTTTTTCTATTTTTTTATATATTTATATATAAATTTAAAAAGTTTGTTCTTTCAAGGAAAAACCCTTATAAAAAAAAAAATTCATTATCTCGCTAATAAAAAAGTGATCCTTGTTTGATCTTTATTTTTTGAATATCCTCTTTCATTGGATTAGTAATGGGACACATATATCAAAAGCTCAATGCGAAATTTGAATGAGATAGATTATTTCAAATTAGTAAAATTTGAAATTGAGGTTACACAAAATAGGGCCCGAAAAGGATATACTTTTATTTTAATCTTAAAAAAAAAGTATTCTATACTATTCTATACACAACACAGTAACTATGTTCAATTTTTTTTATATTGTACAAATTCCATTTATGTATGTACTCCCGGGAAACATACAATACTCTACTCTATTTCATATTTCACAGATCGGGAGTAATTGAAAAAGCCAGACCCAGTACAGTACGGTATCCCGTGGAATCCTGAATCTGATTCTAATAATATAATAATTGTACTAATCCACATATGCCTCTCTCCCATCAATCGAATCGGTACTAGTCGAAGAAATGGAAATTCCCCCATTTGGTTGATGATAAATGTGAAACGAAAAAGAAAAAAAGAAGAGGGATCACTGTTGGGAATGAAATTATGTTATTTGGACTTCTTTTCAAAAAAAATAGAGAGATAAATTGATATAGTTTTTTATTGGATTTGGATTCGTCGGGACTGACGGGGCTCGAACCCGCAGCTTCCGCCTTGACAGGGCGGTGCTCTGACCAATTGAACTACAATCCCAAGTAAATACCATAATAAAATAAAGTATACATATTTTTATGGTTTCATTGTAACCCTTTCAATTTCGATTAGAATTGGCGTGTTGTAACAGAGCTGCGAGTGTGATATATCGATACCCATATGTATATGTACTTTAGTGAGAGCAGCCGGTATTACTAGTAATCCTTTCGTTATTGCCAAATCAATTGGATAATCACTCGTTCAATCAAAAAAGTTTTTTTTTATTTACTCTTTTCCTTAAACTTTACTTTATAGTTACGGATCCTGATATGAATCTAGATCATTAGCAAGATCAGAATTTCTTGTAAAAAGAGAGTAAATAAATAGTGGTATAGATATATCATAAAATGGATTTCTTCCGTATTGGGATTGGGGGATCGGGCATTTCTGGAGAGCAACAAATGGGTTATATTATATCATTTCATGGCGGATCGGCAAATTATTGGGCCGAGCTGGATTTGAACCAGCGTAGACATATTGCCAACGAATTTACAGTCCGTCCCCATTAACCGCTCGGGCATCGACCCAGGAAGAATCAATTCCAGGCTTATTGATAATCCACGATCAACTTCCTTTCGTAGTACCCTACCCCCAGGGGAAGTCGAATCCCCGCTGCCTCCTTGAAAGAGAGATGTCCTGAACCGCTAGACGATGGGGGCAGACTTGCACGACCGCCATCATACTATGTTCATAGTATGAATAGTTTTTTAAAATTGTCAATATAATGGAATGGTATGACTCGATACGAAGGATCTTTCCGTCTTTCACGATTCTTTCTATACAATTTTTTTCGATAAAAGTTTGGTTCAAAGGCCACGCCGAATCTCTTTATCCGAATCTCTTTATCAATGATTCAATGAAATATCTTGGATCTATGTTAAATTAGTGGATACATGTATCACTCAAATGAATTTAGTTATGATGGCAATTAGGATAGTCTTGAAACAATTCATTGTATTGATATTTATCAAATCCAATATCAATAAACCGTTTTATTTTACCTATATTATATACTCTATATTAAATTATATTAAATTATTTAATTTACTTTTACTGGATAAAGAAAATTTTTCATTCCTGAATGAACCCTTAATACTTATTATAAGATATATCTATGTACATCTATTATAATAAGTATATATACTAAACTCATAGTGTCTTTATTCAGCAATTGGATCAAACAAGCCCTTTTAACTCAGTGGTAGAGTAACGCCATGGTAAGGCGTAAGTCATCGGTTCAAATCCGATAAGGGGCTTTGATTTTTTCATAAATCATAAAACTACGGCAGTAGTATTCATATTTGAAGTGCGAATAAAGATATTGTTGATCTTTGTAATAAAGTAATAAAAAAAAAAAAGTAACAAACCGTATAATTTAATATTTTAATATATAAGCAAAATTATAACATTATAATTAATTATAGTATGGTTATAAATTTGCTATTTTAATAAATTAAATATATTATTAAATAAATTAAATATATTATTAAATAAAATATATTATTAAATAAAATAAATAAAAAATATATTAAAATATATTTTTAATTATTAAATAAATAATATATATTATTTATTTAAAATAATATATATTATTAATTATAATGTATATTATTAATTATTAAATTAATTATTAAATTAATTATTAAATATTAAAAAATATTAAATAAATAATATAATAAATATAAATAATATAATAAATAATATAATTATTATAAATATTATATTAAATATTATAATGAATGTAAGGATAAGTCGTCTCGTTAAATCTTCAAATATTACTATTCCTTTCCTATTTTCCATTATTCCAATTAAATCGATTAGAAATCAACAAAATAAAAAGTAAGTGGACCTAACCCATTGCATCATA